AATAATAATTCATGAAGGAGATTATCATATTTCCGCAATTCAATTAGATGTGAATAGGTGTGAAATCAAAAACTTTTGTGGTTATAGAAGAAGAGTTTTTTGTTTTTGTTGGAATCCCCCTTTTTTCATTTGTTTTTTTTTTTCATTTTAAGGAATTGGTTAATCATCCATTAAATTAACAAGTACCAATAATCAATAATAGAGAATACTCGATAAAAGAAGGGAAAAAAGAATTGTAATAATCAATATTCGTGATGCATGTATTCGTGTATTAGATCTAAAAAGTCTTTCTTGACACTTAACTACAAAAAAAGAAGTTTTTTTGAAGTTTTTTTCGTTTTAATAGTTTTCATATTTAATATGAATATAATATATAATTAATATAATATAGAATATGAATATGGAACGAAAAAATGTAAAAGTAAAATAGAGAAAAGAAAAGGATAATTGGAATTACTAGTCTTAGAATCTAGTTGTACAAAAAAAAAGAAAGATTTTTTTTTGAGTGATCCGATCGTGCGATACTTTTTTTTGTTTTATTTAATTTTTTATTGGAGATATTATGTGAATGAATCAACTAATTTCATTTTAAAATGTAAAAAACGATACAAATTCGATACCAATACTAAATAAATAAACTAAAAGAATAAAAGAAACTATTAAATATAGAAATAATGTTCCAATTTTTTTTTTTTGATTTTGTAGTGATTCCAAAAAAGTTTTTTGAATGAAGTTATACAACACAGTTTTTTTTTTTAATTGAATATTTTTAATTGAATATTTCAATTTAATATTTAAAAATTAATAATTAATATTTAATTATTGTAATATTTGTTTTCTATTTTATTTCTCAAGAGTTGTCTAAGGAATCTCTCGATTCTGAATCAAGAGAATATAAGTCGATGTCATAGATGATAAATTGATTTCTTTTTCTACCTATATCACTCTATTTTATTCGTGCTGTCTATAATCTATAATGATAATGATTGATAAATCAAAATAAATAAAAAATTCTCAATTGAACTTTTTCTTTCAATTGTTATTTTTGTTTATTTTTGTATCTTTTATTTTTCAAAAAATTGAACTTAGGAAAGTGCTTTTGCTTTACAAGTATATGTATAAAAAAAAGTTTATTTAGCTCCTTTATGCCTACTATAACTAGTTATTTCGGTTTTCTACTAGCGGCTTTAACTATAACCTCAGTTCTATTTATTGGCCTGAGCAAGATACGACTTATTTGAAATAGATTATAAAAAAAAGGCAATCTTTCTGCAGTATTCCATTTATTCTCTAGTTCTTTACCGTGTTAATTTTCAATTCGTGCTTATTGAGATTTATGGTCGATATCGATTAATATTTAAGGATAGATATTACCTCTCTTTTTCCCTTTTTCAAATAAATTGATCAAATAAATTGAAATGATTGAAGTTTTTCTATTTGGAATCGTCTTAGGTCTAATTCCTATTACTTTGGCCGGATTATTCGTAACTGCATATTTACAATACAGGCGTGGTGATCAGTTGGACCTTTAATTTATTAACACCTTGTTTTTTTGACTTCCTCTTTTCTTTAACTCGCAGGAGGTCCAAATTCAGATTGCTCTTCTATTTTTTCCGTATAAATTTTGACCTAACAAAACAAGAACAGAATCACGCTCTGTAGGATTTGAACCTACGACATTGGGTTTTGGAGACCCACGTTCTACCGAGCTGAACTAAGAGCGCTTTCTTATCCCAATCACCAGACTGTAAGTAAAAAGCTTCTTTTTTTAATTACTCCAATATATCTTTCATTTTTATCCTATTAAATAGGATAAAAATGAAAGATTAGGTATGGCCAAGTTTAATTGATCTCAATCGATCCCTCGTTATTACTCAGAGACGAAGTAATAGGTAGGGATGACAGGATTTGAACCCGTGACATTTTGTACCCAAAACAAACGCGCTACCAAGCTGCGCTACATCCCTTTCAATTGGTTTACAATGTTCTTGTAAAGAATACCCGTTTTGTTTTCCACATACTTATTTCATTTTCTCCATTGATATACATTTTCTTTTTGATCTCATATCATATATTCTGTTCTATATCATATAATATGTATATTATATAATAATAATTATATTCATATTCTTATATTATTATTCATATTATATTATTATTCATATATAATAATATCTTATATATATTATATAATAATATTCATATATTATCATATATATTATTATATATCATTAATATATCATATAATAATATATCATTAATATATCATATAATATATAAATAAATATAATATTAATATATTAATGATATATAATAATATATAAATATAATATATAACTAAATATAATATATAACTTATATTATATTTATATAATATATTAATATATATTATTAAAATATATAAAATATATATTATTAAAATATATATTATATAAATATATAATATATATAATAATAAGGGGTCGCTTATTATATCTTATTCTATAATGATAAACTCACGTAATAATTAATAAATTTACGTAAATTTCGTGAATGCTTGGTAAAAAAAGGAAAATCTTATCTAGGAAATTGTTGTACATTTTAGTTTGAATTAGAGATTCCGCTTACAAAACAAATGCTTTAACTATTTAACTACATATGCGTCTGATTATATATGTATAATTATTATATATTTTAAAAAAAAAATATTACAATAAAAATAAAATAAACATTATTTTATTACAATTAAACATTATTTATTACAATATATTTATAATATATTTATTACAATTAAAAATAAAGAATACAATAAAGAGTAAAGAAGGAGGATTTTAAATGCGAGATCTAAAAACATATCTATCTGTGGCACCGGTAATAAGTACTCTATGGTTTACGTCTTTGGCAGGTCTATTGATCGAGATCAATCGTTTTTTCCCGGATGCGTTGACATTTCCCTTTTTTTCATTCTAGTTATCAACGTGCGGGGGGTGAAGAAGATTAGAGATACAATTAAATATCTGTGACTACTACCCCCCCTCCTCTTTTTTTATTTAATTCGAATAAGTTAGAAAAGAAAAAAGAATAAAAGTGGATTCAGCCGCAGCAAAACTCGGAACTCGGGGCCTCAGCTTCAAGTAAAGTAAACTAACTTCAATTAAATTATTTAAATTATTAAAAGAAGGGAAGTAGCAATTTGATTAGTGCAACAGTATTATACAAGATGTTTAAATGAAATACTGTACTGTGATTCTAATCTAAACTTAGAATCTAAATATAGTTTAGAATCTTTGTATTACTTATTATTACTATATGTATTACTTATTATTACTATATTAGTTGCAATGAAATCTTTCAAAATTGGATTTCGAGTTAGCAACTTCTATTTTTTTCATTCCTTTCTTCTTCACTTCGGATCGTAAAATGGAAGAGTTGAGTGAATAAAAAACCCCACGGAGGTTCATGGCCAAGGGTAAAGATGTCCGAGTAAGGGTTATTTTAGAATGTACTGGTTGTGTTCGAAACAGTGTTAATAAAAAATCAACAGGCATTTCCAAATATATTACTCAAAAGAATCGACATAATACGCCCAGTCGATTGGAATTGAGAAAATTCTGTCCCTATTGTTACAAACATACAATTCACGGAGAGATAAAGAAATAGATGGAACCGATCGCCTGCGTGTTACCTTTACAAGAAAGATGAAAGACATAAATGACATATTAATATATTTAATTTAATATATTTAATATATAATAAATTAATATATAATAAATATGTCATTTATGTTATTAATATGTCATTTAATATTATATATTTTATTATTAATATTATATATTAATATTAATTATATTATATATTAATTAATATTATATATTAATTATATATTATTAAATATATTATTAAAATTAGATATTAGATAATTAGATATATTAGATAATTAGATATATATAAATTAGAATATATATTTAAATTCTATTTAAATATAAATTTAAATATAAAATAAACAAGCAAAATCCCATTTCGTTCAATTGAATCAAAAATGATTTAGAATTAAGAAATAGGATTTTCGAAATAAATAAGGAATAAACAAACCATGGATAAATCAAAACGGCTTTTTCTTAAGTCCAAGCGATCTTTTCGTAGGCGTTTGCCCCCGATCCAATCGGGGGATCGAATTGATTATAGAAACATGAATTTAATTAGTCGATTTATTAGTGAACAGGGAAAAATATTATCTAGGCGGGTGAATAGATTGAGTTTAAAACAACAACGATTAATTACTATTGCTATAAAACAAGCTCGTATTTTATCTTCGTTACCTTTTCTTAATAATGAAAAACAATTTGAAAAAAAAAAGCGAGTTGGTTACTAATCTTAGAACCAGAAAAAAATAGGCTTACTCCTCAATTGAATCCAAATTCAAATCCGAATTGAAATCTAGATTAATGTTTTATTCAAAAAAATCCGAAAATCAAAATTTGAGTGTCGTGTCGTAAGAAAAAAACGAATTGGGGAAGAATAAATTTTTTTATTGAACGTTTTTGCTCAGTTTGACTCCTTTACTTGATCATATTATGATCATATCATATTTTATCATACTAATTTCTATTCTACCTTCCCGGAATTCATTCTTCAGGGAATTCCATGTAAAATATTTCATGGATTCCTTCCAATTTCCTTATTTTAGAATGTCATTGGAAATCATATAAAGGCAATTCCTATTTAATATAGCTATTTGTGCAAGTATTTTACGATTAAGAAGCAACCGTCTCTTGTACAGATTATTTATTAATTTACTATAACTATAAGTTACCCCAGTCTCGCGAATTACTGCATTTATCCGAATGACCCACAAACGACGAAAATTTATTTTTTGCCTATCTCTATCCCGATGGGCCGAACTCAAAGCTCTTATTTTTTGTTGAATAATAGTTCGAGTAAGTCTTGAATGAGCCCCTCGAAAGCTTGATGCGAATAAACGAATTTTTGTTCTACGCCTCCGAGCTATATATCCTCGTCTAATTCTGGTCATTGAATAAAATAAACGAAATTTTGATAAATAAATAACTAATTGATTTCCTTTCTTTCAGTTATTCTTTTCCCCTTTTCTTTTCTATAATAACAAAACGGATTCTTCCAATGTATAAAAAAAGAATTCCAACGGCTTTTGCTACTATAACCTTCCCAACCACGATTTTTTCTTTTTTTTTTTCTTTTTTTCGAGGCATTTCACCTCGAAATAATAAACTGTATTGATACTAGGTACCAAACAAAAATATAAGCAAAAAGTAGTAAATAAAAATATAGAAATAGATAAAGAAATAGTGGGTTCCATCGTTTCTATGGTTACTTCTTAAACGGTGAGGTCTTCTCTATACACCGGAGCCCCTTCTTTATTTAATCAATTAATCATTTAATCAATGCTATTGTTAACGTGTACAGTTCACACTTTTTGGCTCTACCCATGAATTATCCAGTCATAGGTCTTTCACAAGGAGACCCGTCTATACAGTAACGGTATTTAATTATGAGGATTAGCTAATTGGTTGACCCTGTTAGTCCGTTCTTGCAAGAGGTCTAATTTTTAGCCTTTTAATTTAAATAAGATTTCCCCTGCTTAACGGATAATCATTTGCTACCAATGGGAAATTCTTTCTCGTTTTAAATTGAAAATGGAGGTGATTGAATTTGCACCAATGAAACCATAAATTTGATACACAATAGATGAATATGATAGATCTTTTTTTAGATAATGAAGTGGATTCTTCCATTCTATCTTATTCATCCGTACTGATCATAGATAGTGGAAAAAGTTTTGTACAAGTTCACGATCTGAACAAGTCGCACATACACCCTAGTACATGTTCCTCGGCGCTGAGGACATCCCCCAAGAGCGGGGGATTTGGTGATATTTCTGATTGGCTGTCTTGTGTTTCTAATAAGTTGTTTAATAGTTGGCATGTTGAATTGTATGCATAATGGGCTGGTTTAGATCGATCCTAACCGGATGATTATTCATTTTTTTTATATTAATATTCGTATTCGATTATTATTCGATTATTAAATGATTAATTAAATAATTAATAGAATATTAAATAATAGAATATTCAATTGAAATTGAAAATCCGGTAAGAAAAAAATCTCCAATCGTGATTTGCGCGAAATTTCTGCTATTTCTTATGCAACTGCTACAAGATCAACAATTCCATGAGCTTGGGCTTCTGCTGCTGACATAAAAACATCTCTTTCCATGTCTTCGGATACAACCCATAAGGGTTTTCCCGTCCTTTGTGCATAAATCCTTGTGAGGATTTCACGCAGTTTCAGTAGTTCTTCTGCTTCCAGGACAAATTCTCCTATTTGTGCCTCATAAAAACCAGCAATAGGTTGATGAATCATTACCCTGATGATATAAGAAAAAATGGCTATTCTATCTCGCATAATAAATAATAAGGTGACGAGAAGAGATAAAGAATAATAATAATAAAAAAAAAAGATAGAATTGAACAACCGTACAGGCATTGTTTGTGCATTGCATACGGCTCCACAATGGAATTCACTTTTACTTACCCTTTACCGAAGAAAAACATAGAGTTTATCCGGCTTAAATCAGTAAATGATCCAATAACCACCCTTTCCTTGTCTTTGGCGGAGTTAAAAGTTAAAAAAAACAAAATACTATGGTGGTTCCGTTGCTTTATTTCATCAGTGATTTAGCAATCCCAAAGTTTTTTTTATTTGAAAAATAAAATTTTTTTGTACTCTTTTTATAACATAAATAATGTTAAGAAGCCCTCCGGTGCGAAAACAAAAAAGTTTGTGACGCTGAAATAGGCCCCTGATAGAATAAATAGAATAAAATCAGAAACACCCTTAATATCTCATACTACTCTTTCGATACATAATCTAATGTTTAAAAAAAAATTCTTATATCTATATCGAATTCGAAATGCCATGCTATTATTACTTAATATTTATATTTTAATATTTCATATGGCGAAGGCATAGTTTTCTTTTTTCTTTCAAATAAAAACCCATTGGCGCTAAGCATGAGGGAATGCTAAACGTTTGGTAATTTTTCCTCCGACTAGGATAAAAGATCCCATTGAAGCAGCTAATCCCATGCATACTGTTTGTACATCTGGTCGCACAAATTGCATAGTATCATAAATAGCTATTCCGGGTATTACCCATCCGCCAGGAGAGTTTATAAACAAATACAAATCTTTGGTCTCGCTCTCTATACTGAGATATACCATAAGACCAATAAGTTGATTCGAGATCTCGCTATCAACATCTTGACCTAAAAAAAGTAATCTTTCTCGATAAAGTCGGTTGATTAGGATAAAATTCTATCCTCTAGGAACCGTACGTGCACCTTTTGATGCATACAGTTCAACCAAAATCGCGAAAATAAAGAATCAATGTGTAGATTCCAACCCTCCTTTTTTTTGATAGTGAGTACTTTATTTTTATTTTTAACTTAAATCGTTTTTTTTTCTAATGAAAGGGCTTTTCTTCCAGTTTTCAAGAAAGATGAGTTTTAACGCGTTTACCTATAAAATAAATTTATTAAACTTATCAAACAAACTTCTCATTGATGTATTTTTGCATCGAGATTCAATTCAAAATCACGACGGCATTCTCTTGTTCCTGAATGGGCTTCTTCAATTCTTTTAGGTTTTTGCTCTACTCCGAGTAAAGAGTTGCCCGATTTTTATTTGCACATATAGAGCAAATGCCCCAATACCGCGTCTTTTTGTTACAACTTCTTTTTTTTTATTTAGTTCATTTTCCGTCTTCTGCCAAATATTTGACATATTCATTATTATATTATTATTCGATTGAGTATGATTAGCAGTTTGAAATTATTCCTACTTCATAAATAGAATATGATACAAGTAGTAATCGTAATAGATATATTACCAATTGGGTTCTTCTAACCGGAGCCTGGATACTTCATTTTTTTGGTCCAAACAAGCCAACCATAAATTATTCTAATTGATATAATATTAATCTGAGTACCTCAAAAGCATAGATCTAATTGGACTTTATTGCATTTCACGCTCCAATTTTTGGATGATTTAATCAATCTTTCTTGGGCGAAACAGAGGATATCTCAATCGGGGGAGAGAACGGGGTAATCCCGTATGACCCAATATATCTGACAAGTCGCACTATACGTCAATCCAAACGGAATCGTCTTCCCCAGGATTTCGAAAAGGGACTTTTGGAACACCAATAGGCATTAAATGAAAGAAAAAATTTTAGTACTCTATTTCACTTTGATGCGAAAACGTAACAATGAATTTATTGTCTTAATATTAATAATAAAAACCTTTATAATATTTTATGCATGGATTCGATAAGTTTCTATTTTTTTTTAATAAAAAAAAATAAATAAAGGAAGACAAAACGAATAAAGTGTAATTCTTACGAATAGGTACTTTGAATGATGAACAAATCTCTATGCATTCGCTCATATAAAATGGAGTCAACTCCCCATTGCGTATTGGTACTTATCGGGTATAGAATAGATCTGGTTCTCTTTTCTTTGTTCCTACAAACGGAATTGTTACATTATTACTAAAATAAAAAAATAAAAAAGAATAAAAAAAAAATATTAATTCTTTCTCCGAGATAATCCACTTAAAGGGGGAGATCCATAACATAATTTTTTTCAGTGCAATAAAGTTACATAGTGTCTATTTTTCGTTAATAAAGGGGTATTTCCATGGGTTTGCCTTGGTATCGTGTTCATACCGTCGTATTAAATGATCCCGGTCGTTTGCTGTCTGTCCATATAATGCATACAGCTTTAGTTGCAGGTTGGGCCGGTTCGATGGCTCTTTATGAATTAGCAGTTTTTGATCCCTCTGACCCCGTTCTCGATCCAATGTGGAGACAAGGTATGTTCGTTATACCCTTCATGACTCGTTTAGGAATAACCAATTCGTGGGGTGGTTGGAGTATCACAGGAGGAACTATAACGAATCCAGGTATTTGGAGTTATGAAGGCGTGGCCGGGGCGCATATTGTGTTTTCTGGCTTGTGCTTTTTGGCAGCTATTTGGCATTGGGTGTATTGGGATCTAGAAATATTTTGCGATGAACGTACAGGAAAACCTTCTTTGGATTTGCCCAAGATCTTCGGAATTCATTTATTTCTTTCAGGGGTGGCTTGCTTTGGGTTTGGCGCTTTTCATGTAACCGGATTGTATGGTCCTGGAATATGGGTGTCCGACCCTTATGGACTAACTGGAAAGGTACAACCTGTAAGTCCAGCATGGGGTGTGGAAGGTTTTGATCCTTTTGTTCCGGGAGGAATAGCCTCTCATCATATTGCAGCAGGCACATTGGGTATATTAGCGGGCCTATTCCATCTTAGTGTGCGTCCGCCCCAACGTTTATACAAAGGATTGCGTATGGGAAATATTGAAACTGTCCTTTCCAGTAGTATCGCTGCTGTCTTTTTTGCAGCTTTTGTTGTTGCTGGAACTATGTGGTATGGTTCAGCAACTACTCCGATTGAATTATTTGGTCCCACTCGGTATCAATGGGATCAAGGATACTTCCAGCAAGAAATATATCGAAGAGTTAGTGCTGGGCTGGCCGAAAATCAAAGTTTATCCGAAGCTTGGTCTAAAATTCCCGAAAAATTAGCTTTTTATGATTATATCGGCAATAATCCGGCAAAGGGTGGATTGTTCAGAGCGGGTTCAATGGATAACGGAGATGGAATAGCTGTTGGGTGGTTAGGACATCCTATCTTTAGAGATAAAGAAGGGCGTGAACTTTTTGTACGTCGTATGCCTACTTTTTTTGAAACATTTCCAGTTGTTTTGGTAGACGGAGATGGAATTGTTAGAGCCGATGTTCCTTTTCGAAGGGCAGAGTCAAAGTATAGTGTCGAACAAGTAGGTGTAACCGTTGAGTTCTATGGTGGCGAACTAAATGGAGTCAGTTATAGTGATCCTGCTACTGTGAAAAAATATGCTAGACGCGCTCAATTGGGCGAAATT